AATGGGTTAGAGAAGGTAGGGTTCCACTACAAACCATTCGAGCTAAAATTGATTATTGTTCCTATACAGTTCGAACTATTTATGGGGCATTGGGCATCAAAATTTGGATATTTACAGAATAATGGTCTTTTGGTTATCTTTACGTTCTATCCAGTCTATTCAGTGATGGAACAAAAAATAAGAAACTCTTTCATTGTTTTTTCGTTCAATCAAAAAAGAGCAATTTAAATTCTTCTAATTCGAATTCTATAGGGTTGAATAAAAATTTGATTGACCTTTGGTATAATTGCTATGCTTAGTGTGCGACTCGTTGGTTTTTTTTTTTTTATTTAGGGTTAGGTTAGATTAAAAAAAAGGGGGACCCTCCCCCAGTATAAACTAATACTATATAGAACTAATAACCAACTCATTACTTCGTATTATCTGGATCCAAAGAACCAGTCACTATATGATGTTTCGATCATATCGTTGTAGCAACTGAAATATTTTTTTACATAAAAGATAAATCAATCAGATTATATTATAAGGTTGTGAAGCAAAAAGAAATGGATATAGATAAAGGGAAGGGTGAGAGAAAGAGAAAAAGAGAATATCAACGATATATGATTCCAATATGATGTATGGTCTATGAATCATCTCATAAAAGGCAATGTAATAAAGCATAAATAGGGATTCGTCCATAACAGAATTAGTAAAGTAATTAGACGCATCCAAGTCATAAGAAAAATAAAAAAATAATAAAGAGCACCGGGCCAATAAAGACTGAGGAAATTGGCTCAGGAACAAATTGAATTTGAATTCGGAGCTCTATTGCAAAGTTCGGACCTAGCCATTAATAGAGAAGCGATGAGAACGACAGAACCTGTGACTGCAGAAGATTCGATTGAAAACGATCCTAATGATTCATTGGGTGGGATGGCGGAACGAACCAAGAGCCAATTCATTTATTCTGAGAGGTCGCAGGTCGACCCTACAAATGAAACAAATATGGAAAGAGTAAATATTCGCCCGCGAAAGCTTATTGGATTGTTAAGTTTTGGACAATTCAATAAAGGTCGAAATCAAAATTTATGAATTCGAAAAAAAAAAACATTAAAAAAGCATTAAAGTATAATAGAAATATGCTTCGAATTTTATATTTTTATATACATATTATATACATATACAAACAATACATATACAAACAAGATATAACAATTCCTGCGTGACAGATTTGATCTCAAAAAATCCCACGATTCAGCGTATTATTCATTAAATACATATATCTTATCTATAATTCTATAATTTTTTTTTTTTCGTTTCATTCGCGAGGAGCTGGATGAGAAGAAACTCTCATGTCCGGTTCTGCAGTAGAGATGGCATTGAGAAAAAACCATCAACTATAACCCCAAAAGAACCAGATTCCGTAAACAACATAGAGGAAGAATGAAGGGAATATCTTATCGAGGCAATCGTATTTGTTTTGGTAGATATGCTCTTCAGGCACTTGAACCCGCTTGGATCACATCTAGACAAATAGAAGCGGGGCGACGATCAATGGCACGATATGCACGTCGTGGTGGAAAAATTTGGGTACGTATATTTCCAGACAAACCTGTTACAGTAAGACCTACAGAAACGCGTATGGGTTCGGGGAAAGGATCTCCCGAATATTGGGTATCCGTCGTTAAACCAGGTCGAATACTTTATGAAATGGGTGGAGTATCAGAAATTGCAGCCAGAGAAGCTATTTCAATAGCTGCGTCCAAAATGCCTATACGAACTCAATTCGTTATTGCGGGATAGGAATGTGTAACCAAAAGAAAGGGCCTTTTTTGTTATGATGAAAAAACATCTGAGGGTTTTTTTATTTCTGAACAAACAATATTTCTTTTTTTTTTTTTTCACGCAAAGGGCGAAGATAAAAAAAAATGATTCAACCTCAAACCTATTTAAATGTAGCAGACAACAGCGGGGCTAGAGAATTAATGTGTATTCGAATCATAGGAGCTAGTAATCGACGATATGCTCATATTGGTGACATTATTGTTGCTGTAATCAAAGAAGCAGTGCCCCATATGCCTCTACAAAGATCAGAAGTGGTCAGAGCTGTAATTGTACGTACACGTAAAGAACTCAAACGTGACAACGGTATGATAATACAATATGATGACAATGCAGCCGTTGTCATTGATCAAGAAGGAAACCCAAGAGGAACTCGAGTTTTTGGTGCGATCGCTCGAGAATTGAGACAATTGAATTTTACGAAAATAGTTTCATTAGCTCCTGAGGTATTATAAATACTAATAGATGAGACTATGATCTAGCAGGGTATCGGAAATATATTCAATTAATTAGTAGAATTTATTAGTAGCTTTTGTCTCACGCATATACCTTTAATTTAATAATATAAAATAGAATAATAATTCATAAACATAAAAAAAGTAGAACATGTTGATTATATCAAAATTCGGAGGCACCGACAATTACAGCTTGTCATGGGTAGGGACACTATTGCCGACATAATAACTTCTATACGAAATGCTGACATGGATAAAAAGGGAACGGTTCGAATCGCATCTACGAATATTACCGAAACCCTTGTTAAAATACTTCTACGAGAAGGCTTTATTGAAAATGTGAGAAAACATCGAGAAAACGAGAAAAATTTCTTGGTTTCAACTCTGCGGCATAGAAGGAATAGGAAAGGACCATATAGAACTATTTTAAATTTAAAACGTATCAGTCGACCCGGTCTACGAATCTATTCCAACTATCAACGAATTCCTAGGATTTTAGGAGGAATGGGGATTGTAATTCTTTCTACTTCTCGCGGTATAATGACAGACCGAGAGGCTCGACTGGAAGGAATTGGGGGAGAAATTTTGTGTTATATATGGTAATCTTTCTGGTATCCGAATTGAATCCGTAACTTCCTGTTTGTTTTGTGAAAAAAAGAGGAAGGGCGGGTTGTCTAATATCACTCCTCCTCCATTAGTTGATACTTCAAGGGGGTTATCTGGAATGAAAGAACAAAAATGGATTCATGAAGGTTTAATTACTGAATCACTTCCCAACGGTATGTTTCGAGTTCGTTTAGATAATAAGGATCTGATTCTAGGTTATGTTTCAGGAAGGATACGACGTAGTTTTATACGAATACTACCGGGTGATAGAGTCAAAATTGAAGTAAGTCGTTATGATTCAACCAGGGGACGCATAATTTATAGACTCCGCAACAAAGATTCGAACGATTAGGTGACTTTTGCTACATTCCTTTCGTTCGGATACAATTCGGGGTTCAAAATTTCAAGAGACTTATTTTCTTCTAAAGAGTAGATTCGTAATTAAGGTAAGGAAAAACAAATTATGAAAATAAGGGCCTCCGTTCGTAAAATTTGTGAAAAATGTCGACTGATCCGTAGGCGGGGACGAATTATAGTAATTTGTTCTAACCCAAGGCATAAACAGAGACAGGGATAATCTTTCTAAAACTAAAAAGGGACTCTCCGAGGTACCCAATGCACAAAAAAAAGATCTGTTTTGACATGAAATGGATATATCCGTATATCTCTGACTCTTATTTATGAGATGATAAAATATGACAAAACCCATATCAAGAATTAGTTCACGTAGGAATGGACGCATTGGTTCACGTAAGAATGGACGTAGAATACCAAAAGGAGTTATTCATGTTCAAGCAAGTTTCAACAATACCATTGTAACGGTTACAGATATACGGGGTCGGGTGGTTTCGTGGTCCTCCGCTGGTACTTGTGGATTCAAGGGCACAAGAAGAGGGACGCCTTTTGCTGCTCAAACCGCAGCGGCAAATGCTATTCGTACAGTAGTAGATCAGGGTATGCAACGCGCAGAAGTCAGGATAAAGGGTCCTGGTCTCGGAAGAGATGCAGCATTACGAGCCATTCGTAGAAGTGGTATACTTTTAAGTTTTGTCAGAGACGTAACCCCTATGCCACATAATGGATGCAGACCTCCTAAAAAAAGACGTGTATAAAAATAAGAATTGAACGTATTTCAAGAGAAATAAATGATTCAATGATCTGATCAAACAATATTACTATGCTTCGAAAGGAAGTAGCAGTATCTACTCGGACACTACAGTGGAGGTGTGTTGAATCAAGAACAGACAATAAGTGTCTTTATTATGGCCGTTTTGTTCTGTCTCCGCTTATGAAAGGTCAAGCCGATATGATCGGCATCGCGATGAGAAGGGCTTTGCTTGGAGAAATCGAAGGAACATGTATAACACATGCAAAATCTGAAAAGATACCACATGAATATTCTACCATAGGCGGTATTGAAGAATCAGTACATGAAATCTTAATGAATTTGAAAGAAATTGTCTTGAGAAGTAATCTGTATGGAACTTGCGACGCATCTATTTGCGTCAAGGGTCCTGTAAACATAACTGCTAAAGACATCATCTCACCGCCTTCTGTGGAAATCGTTGATACTACACAGCATATAGCTAGCCTGACGGAACCAATCGATTTGTGTATTGGATTACAAATCGAGAGGAATCGAGGATATCGTATGAAAACACCAAATAGCGCTCAAAAGGGAAGTTATCCTATAGATGCGGTATTCATGCCTGTTCGAAATGCGAATCATAGTATTCATTCTTATGGGAATGGGAATGAAAAACAAGAGATACTTTTTCTCGAAATATGGACGAATGGAAGTTTAACTCCTAAAGAAGCACTTCACGAAGCCTCCCGTAATTTGATTGATTTATTTATTCCTTTTCTACATGCGGAAGAACAAGACATCTTTTTAGAGGACAATCAAAACAGGGTTACTTTACCTCTTTTTACCTTTCATGATGGATTGGCTAAACTAAAAAAAAACGAAATAGCATTGAAATGTATTTTTATTGACCAATCAGAATTGCCTTCCAGGACCTATAATTGCCTCAAAAAGTCCAATATAAATACATTATTAGACCTTTTGAATAAGAGTCAAGAAGATCTTCTGAAAATTGAACATTTTCGAATAGA